TGGGTGCGCCTATAAGGATGACTTTTCATAGATTGACTTTGGACAGGCAAGTTGCACTATCTGGCTTCACTAACACAAGTAAGAACAAGTAGAAAACTCCGTATTAAGGGCTGACTTTCCTTTTGACCTAGTTCTTAGCACTAGTGATTAGCACAAAGGAGGAGAGAAAAAAGGATTGAATAAGCGAGCACCAGCATTGACTTTCTTGCTTTAACTAACCTGACGCCAGGCCCTTTTGCTCTGGGCTCTACTCCTTGTCATTGATTTCTAGCTAGCTTTCCCACTCGCATAAAAGGAATTAATCGAGGGTATTTACTTTCATTTCTTTGTCCTACTTGGGCTTTAAGAAGAGAGGATTTATTAGCACGACGAGCATCGCATGCTAACCTGGGGATTGAATAGGATATCATAGAATGTAGCATATTGTCTGAACTTATAGGGTCTTTCCTATAATACTTTCCTTACACTAACTATACTCTTTTCTGCTCTTCAAGTAGGTGGCGTGGACGGTGTGTCCCTTGCCTATTCTTAAGTGACTTTGTTTGGATTCTGTTTATGTGTTTTTCTAGAATTGGTATGTTGCACTCGTGTTCTGTAAAGTGTGCTAAAGTGGTATGTATGTGCCTTATGTTCTGCGCATTGCGGGCTTTAATTGTGTGATAGTTTGTTTCTCGGACAGATAACTAGTAAACAGCTTCAAAAAGAAGGAAACATAGGTTGTTTGTAACTATAAAAGACAGTACATTATCAGCAGCATTAGGTAATAATGTGTCTCTAGTACTAAATCACGCGTACCAGCATGTACAGATATATGCTCAATTGGTTGTTAAAAGTACCTTCAAAACAAAAGATGATCGAAATGCCAAATTGATCATAGTAGCAAACAAAAGAGATTAGGGTTAGAGGAGATAGCAAACATGGAGATTAATGCTTCTTCAGGTTCTAATTGCTTTTCTGTTGCACTATTGCTCAACTCCTCCTGTGTTAGTACTTTTTGAAAGATACGAATCTATCCTTGTAAGATATGATTTCAGAGTTGGGTTGTAACATCCACGTTGGTTGGCTATTGTTGAAAAATCAAGTTAGTAAGGTGAAAAAGCATTCTCTTGAATGAGCATCGGTTCTTTTATTCTGGCATCTTCGATTGGGCAGATCTGATTTTATGTTAGCTTTTTAAAATAAAAGTAATCCCAGTTTCGTTACTTTTGTTAAGCCGCCCGCCCAGTGCTTTAATTGATAGAGAAATCCAGAAACAGCAAAAATTAAGGTCAAAATTGCAATCCTTGGTTAGTAGTAGGGCCTACTAAAGTCTTGTGTTATGTATGACATTAGCTCTTTGAAAAGGCACATGCACATCATGGATCCTTTCTTTATCTGGATGGAGGCCGCTAAGGTTGGGAACAGAGCCAATTAAGGTGCTACATCTGGCTAAATACTGCCTGTATGTGTACCCGTATTGCCTCTTCCTTTGCTTAGTGCACTCGCACCAGAGCTTCAATGTTGATGTGCTTTGTAAAATCTCTATAGCTTACTTGCCTTAAAAACCACTCTTGCTTCCTAGCCTCAAAGAGCACCCATTGTACGAAGCCTCTATCCGTTGTTTAGTCCCCACCTGCCCTTCTTGCATATGAGGGAATAAAACTCACTAAAAGTGTAGCCAGGATAACTTGATTTTCTTGTCCCAGCTCTCCGTTTTTCGGGAAACAGATTACGCTTTCACGTAGAAAATGGAAGGTCTTCGCTATATATAAAAGAGCTCTTTACCCTTGGCAATAGAGCAGCGCCTACGTACAGTACCTTTTATCCTTTTTTTATTCCTTTACTATTTTGTATGTGGGTTTACATAACTATTTATGTTATGAGCACAGGGTTTTTTTAGAATGTCAAATTTGGATAGGACCTTTTCAAAGGTTTACTACGACTCACATCGACCAAGAAAGATGTCCCATCAGTTAATTCAGATAGTAAGCAAGAACTAGGTGGATTCAAACAATATTGTTCAGTTCTTTTAATAAATAATAAGACCTTTTTTTTCTTTTGTTCAATAGAGCCAGATCCCTTCCGGCCAACCTAAAGAAAGCCATATGAACCGCTATTTAGTCCTTGAATGAAGAAAGGTAATAATTTCATCTAATTGCATTCCATCGAACTAAGGAAGGTTTGGGATTTCAGAAAGGGATTTAGCCTTTTCAAAAAAGAAGCTCTGTCGCTCTCCTAGTTGCTAAAGAATCCGGAGCTCTCTACGCAGCTCTTTCCTCTCAGGTCTTTTCATACTTGTGAACTTGAAGCCAGAAGCTTGATTTCTTTGCAAACTGCGAGGCTTCTATCTAGATGGTTAGGTCACAGGAGCTTTGTGGAAGAAATGGATTTCTAGTAAAAGCTACTGCAAGAGATTTCCAATTGGGTAGATTAAGCCTAACCTGTTAAAATCCGCGAGCCCCTTCTCATATTCGGAACTGGTACAGTAAAAGCTCTTGGGGGCTCGCTCCTGCTGCTTGACTCGACCGGACGGGAGAGGTTGTTTAAGAATCGAGATAGGCACTCAGAAATCAAGAGTAAGATAGACGTCTAAGAGATCAAGTGCTAGCCCCTATAAATATATAGGACTAAAACGGAGTACTTTTCTTGAATAGCCATCAGGCCAAAAGGACTATCCTTAAGGATAAGAGTTTTAAGAGAAACTGGAGAAATATCTCGCAGTCCTCCCCCTACCTAAACCTTTTGGCGAACTCAAAGGCCCCAATCTTAGAGACAATGGATTTCTGACTAGAAATAGTCACACCCAAGTCATCCAAGATTGAGCGATACTCAGAGGCAACCTTGCCATCTGCAATGACTACATCATCACCCAACATAGTTCCAAAATGCCTTCTTCGGATACACCCTATCTGCTGCTAACCACACCACAAAGTGGTGAGATAATGTGAAAAGTGGCCAGGGCCCATAGTAACCTAAGGGCTGACTTGCCGTAAACGTTAACGCCTTCCGTTTCCGGGCGCAAGGCTTATCTATCACAAATGTATTAAAAGCCAACACAGTCTGGGCAACGGCTGAGGCCAACGATCGACTGCTTGTCAACAGAGTCATCAATGCGGTCAAAAGGGTTAGAGGCCATCGGTCTTATGGAAATTGCAGGCATATAATCGATTCTTTGACCGGCTTTGGTCGAGCAACCGTTACATTTCTGGAACGGCTACTGCCTACATAACTTGTCTTCCTCTTTTCCTGGAAGTTAGTATCAGACCGTATGTAGTTCTTGGCCCCTTTTGTTAGACCAGTTCCTTTCGGTCCTTACTGCCCCGCCGGTACTGAAGTGGCTTCTTCACTCCAGCACAGAAGTATTCTGGTGAGTCCGATTTGTTTAATGTGGGCCCTCCGTTATGAAAGGAAAGAAAGTAGTGAAGACTATATCTTTACACCCGCCCCTTCATACTAGGGGAGGGGCGTAGTTAACTAAATCAATCCAAGCGATAATATCCTCGAGAACCCAACTATTAGGTCCACGTAACATGAGATCATAGTACGTATCCCTGAGAAAGGGAAGGATTACCCCCATATCCTCGTTGTCTGTAATTACAACAGTTCGAAGAAGGTCCGGCATGTCCCATTGTGGCGGTATTTGTTTACCTGCCTGAACCACCAATCTTGTACATTCCCTACAAACTTTATTAAACAATTCTGTGTACTCAGGCGGAGCGCTTTCCGTGGATAAGATGGCGGCGCTCCAGCTCACTAAAGAATGGGACGGCAGTGGTCCGCCGGCAAGCTCGTTCTGATCTTGGACGCAGTACATTGGAATCCTGAAGCACCACCACGAACGCTACCGCGCGTGCGCCTGCGGTGCGGTAAGGCACCACCCTGTTGTGCCAGCAGCCAACTCCGGCGTGTCAGCTTAGTTATCCTCATCAAGCCACAACCTTGATGTCTAGCTTCCCAACTGGTAGACGGTTCCCTTGGCCGATCTTTTTTTATATGTTTTGGCCACGTCCGTTTCCGCTCCGAAGAGGAAGGTTTGGATCTTTCAATCTTATGTCGTGAGGGATGTGACCTATGTTAGGTCCATAAGATACCACAGCTTTTAGTGTTCTATGATTCACCTCCGAATAATGAGTAGGTAGTTCGATCCTTTTGATTCTTATCTTCCTAGTAAACGGGGATCCGGAGCAATAGGTCGAATTACTATATAAAGAAGACTTGTAAACAAAAGGACTTATTGTTCGAGTAGGAAGATTTCGGTTTTTCTCCTTCCCTCTTTTCAATAAGAAGAAGTATTTGAAATGAAACAAATTCCTCTTCATTCTGTTGTGCTCAGCGAAGGAACTGCCTAAGCATACTTTTGCGGATCCAAACCCAAACTTCTTTGTTCTTTCTAAGTCTTCTTCTTGCATATAAGAACGCAACTCTTGCAAAAACCAGGATTTGAGTAGTAAGCGGCATCCCCTCTGAGTTGTGAGTAAGCGGAACCATTCTGTTTTTGTTCTTCTCCAGATTCTGACCGGTAGTAATTTGCCTATGATTTTTCCAACTGATATGTCGATATAGAAAGATCTCCTTATTTCTTCACCGCGGGTTCTCGCGTCATTTTCTTGAAAAGATATTAGATCACCGTGGGAAACTTTCAAATGAGTAATGGTTACCAGTCCATTATTCAAACAAACCCTTCGATGACTTATTGGCTGCCTTGCTTGAGGAAGAGTGTCGCAAAAATGGAGACGAACCGGAATCACGTCCGATCTTGTTTCTTGATTGAGTAAAAAAGGGATATATGAAGTTCGTTCTCTTCCTCTGTGCATCTCCCTTATGGGTAAATCCCCATAATAAAGGGACAACTTTCGTGTAGTTTGTGATTTGATGTTACTGTTTAGATTTTCTCTCTGAGAAAGATTTCTTTTAATGGATCTCCTCTTGTTCCTCAATCTTCGGAGAATGCGGCGTTGGATTAGGGAAAGTTCTCTGTTCCGAACATTTCCTGGAAGTAGACGGCACGTTTTAAATCTTAATGCAGGCATGGCATATTTCGTTGAATCAGTCTTTTTCGCCACATCGCGTATAAAGGGAATCGAACCCAACTCTTCCACGAACCTCCCACGAATGGTCCTCCCTTAACTCAATGAACTATGAGAATTCCTTTGCCAGGGACTTGTGATTGGTTTTCTACAGGGAAGAGAGATACCAAGCCGGGCAACTTCCCCTAGTAACTACTGAACACAAAAGCCAAGGTGACCCAGAACAATTATTTAACTTATTTCTAGTTTAAGAAGGACCTTGTGCGCGGTTCACGACTCCCGGTGCTTAGAGATGCGGTTCACTACAGCAGTGGTAAGAAAAGCAAGAAAACAGGTATCAAGAGATGGAAGTGAAAGAAGAACTGTTGATCGACCGGTGGTTTGGGTCTTGCCTTTTAGGATTCGGATTCCTATTGAATTGACTTTGCCTTTGCCGAGGAGCAGAAACCGAGCCCTTTGATTTGATCCAGTGAGTGACGTTACGAGCAGAAGCCTCGACAAGTTGAATCCGGTACCGAAACAAGGATGACATTATTGAATATATTCTTCTTTCCTGTGCTTTGCCTTTCCCGTTTTCCGCACCTTTCGTAGTAGTTACTCGCCACTAGAAACAGGATTCATGAATTCAAACTAAAAGCAAAGGTATCGCTAATTCCATTTCAGTGGAAATATAGGGATGCAAGTTTCTCTCCTACTGATTTCGATTGCACATCTAATGAAAATATATGCACATGAATGTTCAAAAGCAAGGCTATCCCCTTTGCCGTTACCGAGGATCTATCTTTGTTAAAAACCCTTGATTCGAAACCGAGGAAAGCGTGCGCCCGACTAAAACCCCCTGGAAGGAATGCAATTATTCGCTTCGTAGTCCTCGTATGAATTCGCTATCGCTCCGAATCGTGGGAGCCGTTGAGTTCGGAGATACCGTTGTAGGAAAACAAACAAGTGAAAGAAGCCCTCTAACCCACTCTTCTTTCCCCCACCTACCCGGTAGGTAAGTAGGGGCCTCGGTATCTCTATTTCCTACCGTCACGTCTCAGGGTCGTATGCCTGGAACAAGAAGGGTCGTCGTACAATTTCGGCGATTACAAAATCGAAGGAGGCGAGCTCCCTATCCCTCTTTGTCTTTCCACTTCCCTCGTTCAGGAACAAACACTTCGCCAAATTCTTTTGAGTCCCGGCCCGGTTTTTCCCCACTAACCAATTACGTTACGACCACTGAACAAACTTGGTTGACGAACATGGTTTATGCGCCGCTAATCTAGCGGCTTGTCGAGCATTTGACAAACTCACACCATCCATTTCAAATGGGATTTGTCCCGTGGACACACGAGCAACCCAACCCGTAGGATTTCCTTTTCCTCTTCCCATTCGAACTTCTGCGGGTTTCCCCGTAATAGGAAGATCTGCGAGAACTCTTACCCATATCTTACAATTTCTTCGGAATTGTCCGCTCATAGCACGATGGAATTGTCCGATTGTAGCCCGACGCGCTGCTTCAATGGCTCGATATGAAAGACGACCAGCTCTACAACTTTTGGTGCCATATCTTCCAAAACCAAGTTGTGTACCATCCGGTTCGCAACCCCTACTACATCTGCATTTACTATATTTACTATATTTCGTACGTTTCGGATATAGCACGCCCCTTCTTATTTTGACTATATGAGATCCGCACTTTGACACCTGAAATTCCGTTACGAGTGGATACTTCCGCAAGAGCATAATCGATTTTCTGGTTAAATACATTAAAAGATGCTTTTCCAAAAGAAAACTCTGTTGTTACGCAGAAGTTTTTTATTTCATGCGGAAAGAGAAGAGAGTATCTGTAACTCTCCATTACCCCCCCCGCCGTTCCATTATTAGGAACTTGACATAAATATCGAGATCTTTTTCATCTAGATAGGCCAAGTAGCCGCTAGGCAATTCTTTGACTCGATGGTGGACGAGTCTTGCATAATGGGGGTAACCGCGGCCCGCTTTCAACAGGTCGCGAAGGACCTTCTTGTAACAGTCGGCCCCCACCCCTTCTTTAGGGGGGCGAATCGAGAGGGAAGCGCCCTCCGTATCCCAGAGGATTGGCCCATTCTGGTCGCCACCTAGAGAGATTAGTGCCCCCTTTATTTCTTCTAGAATAGGGAGAACTTTAGAGGCTTCCTTCATCGCATCATCCAGCGATGGTATTCTTTTGAGGGGGTCGTAGGCGATGCACCAACGACGATATATATCGTCCCTCAACCTACCAACAGTTAAGGAAGAATCTCCTGGGGAGGGGCCAAGTTTTCGCCCATTGGAGCCGGCCCCCCGCCCGAGGGGAGGAAAGGGGCTACAGCACGCGTTAAATCATCTTCCGGCGCCCCAGAAGATGATCCCGGGAAGTCCATTGTAACCGGGTTGGATACCCAATCCGTAGCTGGAGTACAGACAGCCCCAGCATTTATGACCAGAGCTCCCACGCCCATGGGATTTGCTCCCAAAAAAGCTAATGCTAATGATGGCTCCATCATAGCCAATACTAAATAGTCGCGGAAAAGTAATAAAATGCATGCCGATAGAGCTAAGGAGAAATTGACTGCAAATAACATGGCTCCAATTATGAAGGGTAAATATATAATATTAAGATATATCCTGTAAAGGATAATCCTAATACGAAATAACGCAAAAGTCAAAGTTACCGAGATGCTCCGTACGAAGTTCTTGAATTGGAAACTGCCTGCCCCCTTTATGTTTTGTCTCATTCTATCTCTCGTCATCACTCGATGAAACCTCTACTTCAATGAAAGCTCCTCCTACTACTCCTCCTTATCCTTCTCACTCGTCGTTTCGTTGGTCATTGATTCTCTCTCCTAACCACTCTGAAATATGTTAAATACACTCCATCGATCAAAAACTACAAGCAAGGGAATCAACTCTTATTGCCGTAAAGGAAAAATAACCCCTTTCCTTTATATATATATAGTCCGCCAACAAGTAAGAATGTACTTTTCCACCCTCCCCGAACTGAGCTAACTGGGCTATTTCCCCAACTTTCAATTGCTAAAAACAGCATCATTTCGGTATATTTTATATAGCTTTCGCCCTTTAGTTCAAACAAAGTTCATCTCCTGCGTCGGCTGTTTCACCTCAAAATGGCCTACAGTACCTCGCCGAGCACATAAGCGAGTTCAACCACATCGGGAACCAATTGAAGTCGGTCGAGTACCCATTGGGCGATGAGTAGAAGGCACACTGCTTTTTTTTTGCCCTCTATGCCGGATAGTTGGTCCACAACCTTACTTATATGTTGACTTTCTTCAACAACGGAAACATGCTATAGGCACCTCAATCGCAGCGCGCCTTGAGACGGGCTGTTCACAAAGCATCCCATGGTGCGCTCCGAGGGGAAAAAGTCTCGGGCGGTATGGAAGGCCCCGGCTTGCCTACTGCTTTGTTACCAGAGCTGGATCGATTTCATCTTTTCCCAGTGCCCATGCTCCTACTACTACTTATGCAGCTATTCAACCTCCCATGGATGGTAATGGTGCTTCCCCAGCTGCTGTTCCTACTCCTTTGGCTGGTGCCAAATCAGGTGACTTTTAAGTTGAAGCTTGCCCGCAGAACGATGTAACCATGCTGGCAGTACTATGATTGCCTTAGAGCGCAGATGTCTCTGTCCCTAGGAACGTGATGCTTAGGTGCGAGGTGAAACACAAGCAGGAGATCGAGAAAAGAAATCATACGGATTGCAACCTACAGATGAAGAATCAGCTTCTTTGTTCCCACCATCTATATCTGATGTTTAATAAGAATAGGAATCGAATAAGCTGCTGATTGACTGAGGAAGCATTTGAAAAGAAAGGAAGGGTGATGCTTGTTAAACAAAGCTGCGTGCGGGGCCGCCACGTATAGCTGTAGTTTCTGCTGTAGCATCGGTTATTTCCGTTATTGCTGTAGTAGCATCGGTTATTGCTCAGGTTACGAATGACCCAATCTATCTATGGCAACCACCCCTACTTTTAGTAGATGGAGATGCGCACCTAGAAAAGACGGATGAAAGAGAACCTGCCCTTCTGACTTCTTCTCTTGTCTGTCCTTTACGCAAAGCGATCTATGGTCTCAACAAGCCCCGATAGCGTCTCAGCACAGTGGTTATCCAGGCAGGGTTTGCTCGGAGTGATCATGATTCGGCCATGTTCGTATCAGTTTCTCCTCGAGGACGTGCTATTCTGTTGTTGTATGTTGATGATATCAAACTGACTGGTGATTACTCCGTTACCATATCGCTGATCAAGTGTCGCCTTCATCAATTTGAGGAGGAATTTCACTCTTCACTATGCCCAGCATTCGAAGAGGCAGGCGTGGGAGTACTTCTGACTTCTTTACATCAGAAAGACAAGCGCTTACTTCCTTCCTAGCAACCTACATATCTGTCTGCTCAAAGCACATTCGGAGTATAGTTGACTATTCCTCCTTTACGTATCTCAGCCAAAGCCTACTTGATTCTCTGCAAGCTAGGTTGTTAAGGAATTCAGTAACTAATTTTGACTGATTGGTGGTAGGCTCCGACTAAAGCTTATGGATTCAGCACTTTGCTATAAGAAAGAAGCAATCAATCTTTCATACGCCTATTCAAGAGATACCATCCTTGACGTGTTGTTGAGTGATACGTATAACCGGGTACGACTTACAACGTTTGGATACCAGATTCAGAGACATTTCATTACTGTTCTGAATATACAAGGCAATGTTTCAAGACTGACATTCAATGGGAAAGACCAACATAGTTAAGTTGGTAATAGGTCATAGGTAACCAAATACATAGATAGTACTTCTATATCGTTCGTGCAGAAAAAAGAGTATCCTTAGGGTACTAATTAGATAAAATATATTATCCCCCATACTTTTAGTAGAAGGTTGCATTTCATATCCGGTGAGACAAGAAAAGGCCTTCGGTACTATTATAGAAGTTCGGTACCCTTTTAATACCATGCTATTTCAATACCTGACTATTTAAATAGCTGACTTTTAGGCTTGCACTATCGATCGAATGACGGACGACTATAAAAATAGAATCAGAGGATTGCTTACCACCTGCTGGATTGTGCTCAGAGGATTGCTTACCCTTCTTACTTTCTATCGGTTCTATCTGATCTTTTCTTTCCTACGAGTATACATGCAGCTGGCTTTTTTGGTAATCTGACCTTTCCTTCCTTCCCGCTAGCAACAAGCAACCGATTTCACTCACAACTCTTATTGCAGGGATCTCCTACACTACTGGCACTTGGTAGCAAGGCGCTACGCATACGAAAACCACCCACTATCAGAAGATGGATATATAGCGGTACTAGGGCGTAGCACCCTCCTTAGTTTCCCAATCGGCATCATTGATGAATGATCACCTAATCCTCATCATAGAAGTACTCTCCTTCTATTACGGGGAAAAGTATACCACCACTAGGTGATGCGGCCTCTACTATTAGTAACCAAGTCATAATTAAACCAAATACAAGTCTCTCGCGCATATTTGGGCTTAATGAAACATCCGAGCGAATACTATTAAGACACAGGCCGTCAAGAGTAATAAAATAATCTTTAAAACAGCTATTCAGCTCATTAACAATATCATTATGATAAAATGTAGCATACATATAATCATTTTATCTTAAAAAGCTATCCGCTTTCTTCCGGAATGAGATTCCGAAATCAGAGTTATCACTCCACGGAAACAAGAGCTTGTAGTTTATTACAGGTAGTAAAGTACGGGAATTTACCATGTCGTAAGCTTTGTTTTTACGACACCACCAAACTTCACATATGTGGTTTTCCTCAATTTTCATTATTACACGAACCCTATTTGCTCTGCTTTCAGCAAAAATATCTAAATATGTCCTCGGTTTCATCATGATAGCGTCATGATGCTTATCAGTTAGCCCAATAATCTTGGGAGTATTGTTATCCAGATCCTGACAGAGGTGGAGATTTCCAATAATTCTTGATTCGTGTCTGTAGGAACTTAATCCATAGATAATTCAATATATCAAGTATGATATATTTCCTATATCCATCTACCTTTGGATCAAGGTTTACATCATCACATGTTTTACCGTCCCCCATTGTTACATGGTGCGCATCATAGCATTGTATCAATTCAGGTTCACTTATACAATGATGTATATTGTACACATAATAGAATTCAGTGTTACCGCTAAACTTTGCATTAATCAGTTTTATAGCCTTATTGAGAAATACTTCACAAATACTGACTTTAGCTGATGGAGTCAAACTTCTTCTACAAGTTAGTTGAGTACAAAACACCATATCACCTTCTTCCCCTTCGGGTTCCATTTATGAGGATTTTTCCACCAGTGTAGAGTCACTACCTCTGTTTGATGTTCGACAAGTGAGTATGATTGAAGTGTTCATCTCTTCCTTGTCTCTCACCGCTCCAAGTTGTGATTAAACCAGGAGAACGACTTTTTTAGAACCCACCCGCACCGTACAGGATTCGAACCTGTGTCTTCGACTTGAAAAGACTCTATCCTAACCACAGGACTAAAGGTACTATTTTTGAATATCATACTTAAAGCTTGAGATCTTCTAAAACTAGCCAGTAAGCTAGAAGTAAGGAGGTATCTATTAGCATCAATAGTAAGAGTCATATAAATGATTACCAAAAGCAGCAATTGAATCCATCGGGTTGTATGAATTGAATGGAGAACAACTCCCCCCCCTTGTAAGTCAAATGACCATCAGTCTTCGTTTCTCTTAGACTGAGTGTCTCTACCTGGGGTGGGTTTCACCCCCTCTAGGAAAACTAGAGCCGAGACCGGTTGCTATCTATTCTTTCATGACGTGAATATGTGATAGTATACTTTATACCCTAAATATTGAATCTATTCTTTCATGACGTGAATATGTGTGGTGTTAGTGGACTGACAGAGTGAGCTGTAAAGGGAGAAAAAAAAGATCCATCTGCGAGTGGTTCGGCTTTTTCCTAAGCAAGGACGGAGCCGTCGAGTGAGGATTGGCTGAGCGTGCTTTCGCTGCTCGTGGTGGAGTACTCTCTGAATTATTCGCTCTATTATTGCCTCAGGATGTGATCGGGCGCTGCTCGTGGTGGAGTACTCTCTGAATTATTCGCTCTATTATTGCCTCAGGATGTGATCGGGATTAAGCCGCGTGTCGATACCCGGGGGGGGCCGGACTCAAGGGATTCATTCTTTTTCGCACTAATGGAGGACATGAATTCTGGGCAAATTATCTATTTTACAGTCTATTAAAAAAAGGACTTCTAATAAGAAATTATTCTGCTAAAGAATAGGCGAGCCTATAAATAGAAGCTTCGGCGCACTCTCTATTTTTCGGGACAAGAAAGAAAGAGTCAAAGCCATGGATATCGCTGCAAGACTTGCAATCATTCCTCAGGAAATTCAAAATATAGAAAACACTAAGCTCGAACTAGAGCAAATCCTGGGTGTCATCGAGGAGCCTATGTTTCTGTCTTCCGTCGATCCAGTGATCATACAAGATCATATACTTCATCTTCAAAACCAAATCAGAAATCTGGAAAACAGGAAGAAGGCGCTGCTGGAAGAACAGCAATCGCTCATCGTGGTGGCTGCCCACCACGGTGACCGTAGAAACTAAAATAGAAAAAGGTAGTTACTCGTCTATCTCAACGTAAATGAACGAAGTCACTTAAGTCTTCCTACTACTACTGCGCCTTCTTACTTATTTTCGTTTTTTCAGGATCTAAAGAAGAAGAGGTTTTCTTAGCGGGCGTGAATCCGGTAGCTTCTACTTCTGTTCTGTTATCTCACTTATGAGGAGCTGGTACTTCCTGATCAAGAGTGTAGTGAGCATAAGTATTGTATTGTTCAGTATTTTCTTTTCAGGTGTGGTGTGTAGAGATATCTCATGTATCAAGTTCAGGTGTGGTGTGTAGAGATATCTCATGTATTGCCTTTATGAATAATACTTATGTATTGCCTCTTCTTCTTATACACAAACAGCTTGTTGCTAATGAATTCAAAAAATAAATGCTTGCTAGGTAAATCGTACTTTTTGCACAGTCACATATGGCTCGTAACTATTCTCGGTGTTATCTTACAACTACTCTTCCTTTCTCTCCTTCGGAAGAACTAGTCTTTGAAGCAAGAGATGAACATATTGTGGGCAGATCTTCTTACCCATTGATTGGAACATCGTAAAAACTCCGAAGATCCTTTTCACTATAGTTAGTGACGTATCCAAATTCTGTATACTATTGGTGGACGGACGGGACATTCCCCGCTTCCTTCTGCTTTGTTTTCACGAAGCGAGCGCTTTCAACAAGCTTCTTTGGTAATAAGCAAAAGTGTGTAAAGTCCTCCGTTTTATCACTGGGAAAGCTTTGTTGTCTTCGTTTTCTTTCTGCCGTAGTATATCACCGCATATGATCTGGCCTTTAAAGTGGGTTAGTAAGAAAACAGACCTTTCTGGGTAAGTGCCCTTTTAATGTTTAAGAGCTAGTTGAGCAGTAAAATAGAAATAAGAGCTGCTAAAACAATATCTTTTTTCTTAAAGTTCCTACGATGCTAGTTTGTAAAAGGCATATACACTCTGATAATGCAAGAGTTCCCCACTACCAAGTAAGCTCTTTCTACTTGTTCACCTGGATGAAAACTACCTGGCTTTGTTTGGCTACTTTTTTTATTGGCTAGTGTGATTTTATATCTCAGGCTAGACTCGCTTGAGCTGTCTTACATTAGTGGGGCTATATGTGAATCGCAGAGGTCTGTAAATTAAGGCAATAGGCAGGCACATTTGAAATGCAGCAGTAGTGAGCTCCTATAGAAAATCCAAAATGAAATAAAAGGTCATAATGGTCGGAAGCTGTTCACTACTTCAGAACCATCCAGAAGGCAAGAGAAAAAAGCACCAGAGGTCAGGTGTTTCTTAGGAGTTCAATATGTTTCATGTGTGTTTTTGCAAATCTTTTTTCTTCACTGGTCCTGCACGCTTGATAAAAAGGATCTGGTGTCTATGCCAGGTTGGTAAACCATATAGATCTTGCCCAAACAAGGAGTAGGGGCTAGCTTGTAAGCCACGACTTAGTACTACGAGGATTCGGGCGGAGTTTCACATATAGATAGGTCGGGATGAAGATGAGAAATAGGGAAGAAGAATAATGAAAGTCGAAAGATGAAAGGGGATGTGTTAAAAGAGATCAATTGAAGCGTCGTCAAAATGGAGGCATTTGGCACCAATACTCAATTAACTCCTAATTAAGCACAAAAGTAGCCTTATTCGGATCAAGGCCACACCCGAAACCACTCATACCTATCCTACTTGTTGATGAATCATTTGTATCGAAAGACACCCCCATATACCCAAGCAGAAAGATTATCCCATGGAGTCGGCTCTTCTATAAAGAAGAAAGTGGACAGTACACATTTTTGTCCGCCAGGAGCAAAGAATAGCTCAGCTACCGGTTGATGATAATACCCTTTTGTCATTTACTGAAACTGGAATAGAAGGCCGTGAAAGCACTTGCTCGGTCCGGATGCCAAACAGAAAGTGGGTAACTAAGATTGTGAAAGAAGAGAAGAAAGGATTCCCCTCTAGATACAATGAAAGTCTGTCTTCAAGATACAATGAAAGTCAGTCTTTCCTTCTCCTAAGTACGAGTTGAGAGTGCCGGGAAGTCTCCTATAGGACTAGTCCATGTGTGACTTCAATGCTTTGTAGGGCACAAAAGAAGAAGCAAAGGCTTTTCGGTAAAGTATCTGTTTTTAGTGGTCCTTGCATTCACTCCTCCAAGGAGGTGGGAATTCATCCATAGTACGCCTATCTATGAAAAAGTTCTTTTGTTGCTTCAGCTGTCAACGCATTCTCAGCCCCTGCATAATGTTTTATTAAAAGATTACTAAACCTGTTTTTCAAGAGAAAAAGTTTCTGCTAGTAATTTTCCTCACCAGTCGAAAACAGATAAATCAACCTTGCGCTTCCCCTGTCAGTGACACCGGGGCGAGGTACGAAAAAGCTAAAACTCCCTTGTCTTCAACTATGAACTTACATCTATCGATAACACGGGCTTCTTAGGTCAATCACATCCCCAGGAACTTCTAACTGGCCTAGCAAGGACGGGCATCTTTCATCAATTGATTCGATTTAACGAGAGGCTCGGAGATGGTATACGTAGAATAGGGAAAGTAAAGACAAACTTCGGTCAATTTACGTTTTCAAAACTACAGCTATCTTGCCCAGAGTCCCAGAGCTTAACGGAACTCTTGTTTACTATAAGAGCCCACCGCTTTAGAAGTGCTTTCCTCTCTAAATAAAGTATCCTCACACCAACGCACATCACTAAAGGAAACTCGTATCATAACACAAACGCACATCACTAAAGGAAAAACAAAAAAGTATACTAAAAAGACTGGCATTCTATCTCCAATATCTCACAAAACACATCAAGAAAGGAAAGACCTTTGTGAGTATAGTATGTATTTACGAGGGGACGGGTAAGAAACAAGGTATGCCTTGATAAAATCAAAAGCAAAGAATAGAAATGAACGAGAGTATCGAGAAGATACTAGGTGAAGTGCGGGAAGGGAGAGCAGGGGTAACACAGGTACAGACAATAAAGTACACACATGAACACACTAACATATACAAATGGAAAGATAGAAAGAACGCGGGCCTACAGAGACCCACAAAACAACAAACATTAGTAGGTTGTCTGCTCTAGTGAAAATACTAGAGGTGGGAATTTCCACAGGGTCACGACAACTACTTATTAAAATCCCAAACACACTTAATTACCGTTCTAACAACATTATCATGTTAAACATCATACTTGCATTCCTTAATAATTACAATTACAACGCTGAAATTAAATCATTATTTAATTACTACAGTCAGGAGAATCATTCGATGGATTCTTTACCTAATAACAACTTAGATTCATCTACGTCTTCATTAGATATAGAATCGACCACTAGAGAAAACGAGGGATTGGACAATCATAGTGGGCCACTTCTATATATGCTCGCCCATCTGCAACGCAGTGCAGACTTCATTAGAAATTCATGGGCAGAATATACTGGTCTACGTACTGTGACCGGCTTTGCCGGCAAGGAGTTTTGTTGTTTGAACGTAAGCACCACCGATCGACGTCTCATTTTCAAGAAGTGCACGAACTTTGCATGCCTTGCCTAAGGCGCACACGAGTTAGGCCAAAGAGTTAGGGGGTGGCTCAGCTCCCTTTTCATTTGATCCCCTCACCTCTACATCGCACGCACATTCTCTCTCCATGCAGTGTTCCAAATTGCTTGACTAACCGGCGGCAAAAGATGGCCTCCTGAACCTCAACGCTTCACCAACTTTAAAGCCCCGCTAGCTTCCTTGCAGCCTCCCTCCAACCCCTCTGCTCTCGCTGCCGATCCAACTGGACTTTGTAGGTGACTTACTTACTTGCTCCATCAGTCCATCTCATTCTCCCCAGGTGATTGACAGGCAGGAAGTAGCTGGTTTTAGCACACACCCACCTACTCATCATCTCCTTGTGCACTGCAAACCAGCAAGCTTGCTGTTTGCGTTGTACCTAGACCGTACCCTGCCTCTTCGGCGGCCATGGGGAGTACATGCATGAACCTCCTCGTTGAGCAGCCGCCTGAGCTGAGCTTTCTCTTTGTTTATTAACCTATTTTCAATAAGCACACACCACCTCACTACACCTAAGCATTGCATGCATATGCATCTTGCATATCTGGAATTGTCCCCAAATAGGAAAACCTGGTGGGAAATCTTGGTTGGCATGGTCCAGGGGCCGAGTCATACTATCCCCAAAACCCACCACCTGGTGTCAAGTACTCCTCTTAGGAGGGTATACCAAAGAAAGTGGGGTGCATAGTACCGCTTGACCAGTCCGACGTCCTAGAGATGAAGGGCTGGGAGGTATATTTTAAAGCCCTCATTGCTGTGGGAACCTTAACTTGTCTTACTATAGCCTAAATTCCATCATGTAGTGGCCATAGAACTACTGAAGTTTAGGACTACCCAGTAGGATGCACCTGAGCACTAAGCAACACTAAGAGGTGATTTGGTTTTGGTTTTTCCTTGGCATGGGAAAAGATGGATTAGATGCTCTGTGAATGTGTGGCTAAACCTTTCACATCTAGGACGAGACTGTTCTTACCCCTAGACCGCTAGACTGAATCATATGGTATTTAGTGAACACCAATCCACCTTGGTAAATGATGTTACTTAAATACCATCTTACTCAAGGTTTAGCCCATCTAAGGGGACTGAGGAAAGATTTTTTTTTCTAAACTTACATCATCTTTGTTTTTGTCTTAGGAGGTCAACTAAATAAACCGCCTTCGCTGGCTAATCCCTATGTCTTGGTACTCTACCCTCACGGAATAGCGGAAATTCCATACGTTGATCACCAATGTTGCATGTCTTTCCTTAAGCTGGAGTACTTTGAGTTAGAAGGCCTACTTTATTCGTCCTTTAAAGCCTACTTATTCGTCTAGCTATTTCCAATTCTAATAAATAACCCGATCATATCATATCATATCTTGGAAAACCCTAAGACTACCCAAGGCTGTACCCTACAGTGTTACCTATAGTCTATACTTGTGTATACGTTGCCTTCTGGGGTGGCAAGCTAGAACCAAGTAGTCTAGGTATCAATTCCAATTTAAGTCAATGATCCTCATTTTCTCCAACATTAATAAGATTATTGGTAAGGTGACCAACCATCACGCAGGATTCCGGGTCGGAGTAGCACCTCTTGCCTGATATATACAGGTCGTTACTGGCGATTCGTTTGTGCCCTATGGTGTTCAATTGCCCGTTTGTTCCCTCCCCCTCGGGACGGGTCAACCTACTTTGCCCGCTCAGGCGCTCCAAAATGCTCTGACTAGACCGCCGACACCCATGATTTGTCCATCATTCAAAATGGCATTTCGTAAGGGCTCATAAGGTAGGAGGAATCAAAGATCCTCCGTGCACTTTCGCCTAGAGTTAGTTTTTTTTTAACTACTGTCTGAGTGGTGGCTAAACCCTGAAACTTTTCCTTGAAATGAAATAAAGATCTAACTTTATTCCAGTAGTGGTTTCCGCAAATGTAGATAATCTTGTTGATTAACACCCACTTTCCATACCCTGCAATTCAGAGGCCATCACCTCAGGTCTTTTAGTAACATATCAGTAAACAAGGCTCTCCTCGTATAGCTTTTTGTTCTCGAGGAAGAACCAAGTCGATCCTTAATTGCCTTTACTGATGATATGAAGTCTATGGCAGGTACTACTAGAGACTGTACCCTATAGTAATTTCCTTCTACCTCTTATCTCTATAGTCTTTACGTCGTCTCCTGGGTCGGTTAAGCTATAACCTAGTAGTACCGGGAACAACTCCTCCGATATCGAAAGTAGTAATTCAGCTAGTTGCATGGTGATTCACCTTGGGCTACTCTTCTTTCTCCACTACAGATATTGACTGACCTGTTGATAGGATAGCGGGGGCAGTAAAGAGGAGAGGAGGAAAAAGAAGTAGAGTTAGGTTCTGTTCTTGTGTGTAAGCCCTCGGTCGATTCGTCTGCTCATTCACAGCGTATGATTCTTATCCAATTGCTTCTTCTGAAAACGCGGCGTCGGTTAATCTTTCTTATTCTCCCTTCGGGGCTCCTCATGTTGCTACTAATAGAAACAGTTCGGACCTTGCTCATACAATCCTCGGGACTACTATTGGTTAATCTTTGTCCTCCCTAGGGAAAGTAAACAAGACGAGACTTTTTGGGAAAGACAGGGTTAGCGCCCTTTGGTAGCCTTCCAGTTCAGCTACAGCGAGCTCTTCACTTGATAGAAGAGCGAGACATAGCGGAGGAAATGGTGCTTTGTCGATCCTAACTCCTTGCTTCGGAATGCGATTACCTACTTTCCGCCTCACCTGTCGATTAAAGAATTCAACCAACTAGTTGGAGATGGCAGCTTCGAGCCCCACTTTTTATATCCAGTCGTGTGCCTGCCTTCTTGGATATGTTTATTTCGATGAGACCGCTCAGATCGGGATCTGACTCCACTAATGTAACCGTTTTCGTACCATGTTTTTCACCTAGGGCCTACGCTTTTTGAGTGTAGCCTATCTTCGTGCTGGAATGGTTTTTTCTCCTCCCTGAGGTCGGACTGTTGCACCTGTCAACTCTGGCATTCCCAAGGCATCGCATATCCGGAAGGGAGCAAATACGATCAACTGTTATGGATTGACTTCTCCTGTTGCTTGATTCAAAACCTGTAACTCTTTTAGCATCTCAACATTGGCATGTGAACTCTCGAAAAGAAGAAACCAATTTTAAGGCATCTCCTCCCCTCGGTGCATATTATCATATAGAAAGAAACGTAGCGTAGCGATTCCGTTGCGTCTTAGCCATTCAACTGATGCGGAGAATCTCGTCTACTTTGAAAGTCTTAAACGCTGTGTTTATCCGTCTTTCTGGAAAAAAGTAACCAAATTCGTCGAGTTCCAAAGTTTTGATAAATCTAGTTTGTGTTCAGTTGAGGGTGCTCATAACTCTGCCTTTCGTTAGAAAATAGAAAAACCAACGGCAAAGAAAGTCTCATGTTGTGGGAAGGAATCCCCACGAGCAAAGCTCAGCTCGAAAGGGCTGAGTATGAGCATGCGCTGCTATTGCTTCAATATGAGGATCGAAAAAGGGGAATTATTTAATGGTACGCAGCTTTTTTCTACGGATGATCAGGCGTGATCAGTCTCTTAGACGGTTAGTACAAAAAAACAAACCCCTTTTTCTTTCATTTCATATTTGGAAAATAAAGCCTTGCACCTCCGTGTGACCTAACAGGACTCAAATAAAGCCTTGCACCTCTATGTGACCTAACAGGACTTTTGAATTAACTCTGCGATTTTGAAGACGGAGGAAATGAAAGCTGAAGAAGTTATCGAAACTTGGTTTAGTATCAAGGTTCTTCTCTTCCAGCCCCGAGCCCCTCTCTGATAAGGCTTGAAAGTTTTCAAAACGAAAATAAAATGACAAATCTGGTCCGATGGCTCTTCTCCACTAACCACAAGGATATCGGTACTCTATATTTCATCTTCGGTGCCATTGCGGGAGTGATGGGCACATGCTTCTCCGTACTGATTCGTATGGAATTAGCCCGACCCGGCGATCAAATTCTTGGTGGGAATCATCAACTTTATAATGTTTTAATAACGGCTCACGCTTTTTTAATGATCTTTTTTATGGTTATGCCGGCGATGATAGGTGGATTTGGTAATTGGTTTGTTCCGATTCTGATAGGTGCACCTGACATGGCATTTCCACGATTAAATAATATATCATTCTGGTTGTTGCCACCAAGTCTCTTGCTCCTATTAAGCTCAGCCTTAGTAGAAGTGGGCAGCGGCACTGGGTGGACGGTCTATCCGCCCTTAAGTGGTATTACCAGCCATTCTGGAGGAGCAGTTGATTTAGCAATTTTTAGTCTTCATCTATCAGGTGTTTCATCAATTTTAGGTTCTATCAATTTTATAACAACTATCTTCAACATGCGTGGACCTGGAATGACTATGCATAGATTACCACTTTTTGTGTGGTCCGTTCTAGTGACAGCATTCCTACTTTTATTATCACTTCCGGTACTGGCAGGGGCAATTACAATGTTATTAACCGATCGAAACTTTAATACAACCTTTTTTGATCCTGCAGGAGGGGGAGACCCAATATTATACCAGCATCTCTTTTGGTTCTTCGGTCATCCAGAGGTGTATATTCTCATTCTGCCTGGATTCGGTATTATTAGTCATATCGTATCGACCTTTTCAAGAAAACCGGTCTTCGGGTATCTAGGCATGGTTTATGCCATGATAAGTATAGGTGTTCTTGGATTTCTAGTTTGGGCTCATCATATGTTTACTGTGGGCTTAGACGTTGATACGCGTGCCTACTTCACCGCAGCTACCATGATCATAGCTGTGCCCACTGGAATAAAAATCTTTAGTTGGATCGCTACCATGTGGGGAGGTTCGATACAATACAAAACACCCATGTTATTTGCTGTAGGGTTCATCTTTTTGTTCACCATAGGAGGGCTCACTGGAATTGTTCTAGCAAACTCTGGGCTAGACATTGCTCTACATGATACTTATTATGTGGTTGCACATTTCCATTATGTACTTTCTATGGGAGCCGTTTTTGCTTTATTTGCTGGATTTTACTATTGGGTGGGTAAAATCTTTGGTCGGACATATCCTGAAACTTTAGGCCAAATCCATTTTTGGATCACTTTTTTCGGGGTTAATCTGACCTTCTTTCCCATGCATTTCTTAGGGCTTTCGGGCATGCCACGTCGCATTCCAGATTATCCAGATGCTTACGCCGGATGGAATGCTCTGAGCAGTTTCGGTTCTTATATATCCGTAGTTGGGATTCGTCGTTTCTTCGTAGTTGTCGCAATCACTTCAAGCAGTGGAAAGAACAAAAGATGTGCGGAAAGTCCTTGGGCTGTTGAACAGAATCCAACCACACTAGAATGGTTGGTACAAAGCCCTCCAGCCTTTCATACTTTTGGAGAACTTCCAGCTATCAAAGAGACAAAAAGCTAGGCGCACCTCTCCTAACTATTGCCCATATAAAATAATATATTATATATTATTATATATTCTATATATATTTGCCCTTAAAAATAATATATTTTATATATATTAATTTTATTTTCTATTGTGTGAAGTAAAAGAAGAAAAGGTATAGACTCCGTCATGACGGAATCTAAGATAAGAACCTAACAGAACATAAAAAATGAAAAAGATTCTAGACTGTTAATGTCTTGGCTCTGGAAGGAGATCGCGTGCAAGTAAACTAACGTCGTTCGTTCGGCGACCCCGCCTCACTTCACTTAACAGAAAGGGGGCCCTATTGAGAATTACGAGCATCGCATAACAGAAAATCTATTTACAAGCTACTGATTCTCCGACTACCAATTCTCAGGTCTGTGCTTCGGTTGGAGTCTTGGTCCGCGGGTGGAGGTTCGCGAGGGGAGATTCTGAACCTGCCGCTATGGCATATTGCCAGCCGATACAACTTGAAAGCGAGACCAAACACTCTATACTATTACTCTAAACATCGAATGCAATGAAAAATTCTTCGACAGACGGACTTAGCTGATTGATGTCATAAGCAATCTTCCTCGTATAGCGAAATCGAGAGTTCACGCTCAGCGTGAAGGAAAGCACTTCTACTTTCTCAGAGCTCCCCATACAGTGGCACATCACCAGCCTTGCCTTAGTTCTCTTCTCGTTCAATGCTGTCTTTTCAGCGCTGATGGAAGATAGGCTAATTTTGTTTGATCCAATCCGCCTATGCCAGTTCGAGTCTGGCGAGTCGCTATACAAGTAGCCTGCAAGTGAGTAGGTAGCGGAAAGATCTGAAGGGACCAAGGAGTTGATTGTTTCAAAGAAGAAGGGATATCTAACTTCAGCAAATAGTCTAGTTCAATCCAGCTATAATCAGTTTGTTAACGCGTCCCTCTCTCATAGTTTATATAAACGTACCTTGTTTTAACGCAAAAGTTCTTTCACCCTAAGGAAGTTTATATAATTGAATTGTTGGCGCGCGTGGAAAGAGCGAAGGTTGTTAGCCTTTCAAATAATAGTTTGAACTGGAAAAGATTCTCTATTACAGCTGCATATTCTCCTTCTTAGTTAGAGTTAGAAAAAGAAAAAACGGAGTTTATGCTACACACTCTGAACTATAAAGAAAGCTATTGAAGAGGCGCTCTGAGCCGTCCATCAAACAGCTTGCTTCATTGAGTAGATAGAGTTTGAAGTAGAGTATGACACATCAGCGGGAGAATCATTCTTGCATATATATTATTTCATCTCAACTATTAAGATAAGAAAGAAGAAATGCCTATTTCAAGCACTGGTATAGAGCTAGCAAGATATGAACCACGAGCAGAGGTTGTCCCTTGAAAGAAGCACCGACCGGAATAACAGGTATCGAGATATGCATCTGGATAGGTTGTTTTAGCTAGCTAGGCATTAGCTTGTGATTAATACTTCTTAAGGTAGTTAGCTAGGCAAGTATGTATTCACAGAGAAGCAATGGTATATAAAAGTAACCCAAAAGCGAAGGAAAGAATCTCTGAGCGGGAAGTGAGATTTGGAGGCAGAGGAGGTAGTTTTAATGCTGCAATGGTGTGATTCCTTTGAAATAGGTAGTCAAGACCTAGTAAGTCCTCAAATTGAAACACTTCTTCAATCTTACACTGATTTATTCCAAGAACCAACTCAACTACCTCCCGAGAGAAGTTTGGATCATTCGATCCCCCGAAGTGAACCCATTAACTTGCGCCCCTACAGATATTCACACTCCCAAAAATCAGAAATAGAGAATATATGTGAAGAACTGTTGAGAAATTCGATAATTCAACCCAGCTATAGTCAGTCCTTTTGCAGCTCCTGCACTTTTGGTAAAAAAGAAGGACAATTCATGGCGCATGTGCATTGATTATAGGAAACTAAATGCCGCAACCATAAAGAACAAGTATCCCATACCTATAAATGAAGATTTATTAGATGAGGGGCGAAAATATTCTAGAAAATTTATTTGAGGGCAGGTTATCACCAAATAAGGATGAAAGAAAGTGATGTGCATAAAACCGCTTTCAGGACTCACCGTGGTCATTTTGAGTTCAAGGTGATGCGGATTGACAAATGCACCCGCAACTTTTCAGAATTTGATGAATGAAATATTCAAGGAGAAGTTGAGAAAAGGGGTATTAGTCTTCTTTGAAGATATCCTAGTATACAGTGACGGGATGGAGACTCATTTGAAATAACTTGAAGAAGTGTTTAAGCTGCTCAAGAAGAACAAACTTTATGCTAAACTGAGCAAGTGCTCTTTCGGGATGGGACAAATAGAATACCTTGGTTACATCATTTCAGAAAAGGGAGTAGCAACTGATCCAAGCAAAATTGAAGCTATGGTTCAGTGGCCAGTGCCTAAAAATGTCAAGGAGCTAAGAGGATTTTTGGGTTTGACTGGTTACTATAGGCGGTTTGTGCAAGGATATGGTGGCATTTGCAGACCTCTCACCGAATTGCTCAAGAAAGGAGGTTTTGAACGGAATGCAGAAGCTCAAAAGGCCTTTGAGCAACTCAAGAGAGCAATGGTATCAGCTGCTCCAGTTTTGGAATTACCCGATTTCTCTAAACCATTCACTATAGAGGCTGATGCATCTGATTTGCGAATTGGAGCTGTGTTATCTCAAGATAAAAAGACAATTGCATATTTAAGCTAAGCATTAGGAGTTAGAAGTTTGAGGTTATCGGCCTATGAGAAGGAACTGAACTAATGGCAATTTGGATGGCAGTGTCTGTCTAAATGGAGGCATTACCTTCAGCTGAAACCATTTCTTATAAAGACAGACCACCAAAGTTTAAAATACTTGCTTGAGCAAAGATTAACTCAACCACTCCAATTCAAAACCCTAACCAAATTCATTGGACTCGATTTTGAGATTGAATACAAAAAGGGAACTTCTAATAAGGTAACAGATGCCTTATCTAGAAGGGTAAGAGCCAGAGAAGTAGAGTTGAATGCTATACTTTCAGTGAAGTGGTACCCGAATGGATGCTGGAAGTAATATACAGCTATGAGGGAGATGAGGTGGAAAAAAAAATGGAAGAACAACTCTCACAAGGAGAAAACAAACTAGAAGGGTGGCATATGGATGGAGAGTTGCTGAAGAAGGATGGAAAGTTATATGTGGGAACACAGGGAGACATCAGGAGTAAGCTAGTAAATGAAGTGCATGGAACACCACTTGGGGGGCATTCAGGTATTTTGGCAACTTATCACAGACTTCAAATAAGTTTGAAATGGCCAGGAATGAAGAAAGATGTTTATGGTATAGTAACCTGACACAATTTCTTATCATGAAAGGAAACGAAGATATTAGCTTTGAAGGGAATAAGCGTGGCACTTATCCTCGGATGGAGAGGGATTCGAACC